CTTGAACGGATCATATCGAAGAAGAATCTACAAAAGTCTTTCGCCTTCAATCCTAAAAAACCCTTTGCTAAAACATGTGATAGAGAGATTTGGGATAAATCGGATTCATGCTATCCTTGTTCCGGATCCAGATTACAACCAGAAAACAAATGGATTTAATAAAAAACCATTCTCAAGAGAAATTGTTGATTTTTTAACTTTTAGCATGCAATTTGGTAGAGAACCAGGATCCATCAATCAAAATGAAGGAGCTCCCTTGTTATTTTCAGAAGGAGAAATAGATTTCGAAAAAGAAAGAAAAAATTTTCAATATTTATTAACTAAAATTGTAACTGATACTAATGAAAAAGCAATTAGAATAAAAGAAATAAGTAAAAAAGTCCCTCGATGGTCATACAAATTAATTACCGAGTTAGAACAAGAATCGGGAGAAGACCAAGAAGACATACCAGTAGAGTATCAAATTCGTTCAAGAAAAGCCAAACGTGTAGTAATTTTGACTGATAACAAGGAAACTAATACTACGGATACAACCGATCAAACAAACGAAGTGGCCTTGCTACGCTATTCCCAACAATCCGACTTTCGGCGAGGCATAATCAAGGGTTCTATGCGGGCTCAAAGGCGTAAAATAATAATCGGGAAATTGTTCCAAGAAAATGTGCATTCTCCCTTTTTTTTGGACAGAATACAAAAATTTCCTCTGTTTTCTTTTGATATCTCCGGGTTGATTAAAGAAATTTTCCGAAATTTGATGGGGAAAAAAGAAGCATTCAAAAATTTGAAGTATATAGAAAAGCAAACAAAAATAAATGAAAAAACCAAGAAGTACACAAAAAAGAAAATAGAGATAGCGGATTCCTGGGATAACATTCCATTTGCGCAAGTAATAAGAGGTTGCATGTTACTAACTCAATCTATTTTTCGAAAATATATTCTATTACCTTCACTGATAATGTTGAAAAATATTGGACGTATATTCTTATTGCAACCTCCTGAATGGTCTGAAGATTTCAAGGACTGGAATAGAGAGATCCACGTTAAATGTACCTATAATGGTGTTCCATTATCCGAAACCGAATTTCCGAAAAATTGGCTGACAGATGGTATTCAGATAAAAATATTTTTTCCTTTCTATCTAAAACCTTGGCACAAATCGAAACAAGGATCCTTTCAGAAGGATCTAATGAAAAAGAAAAAAGAAAAAGACGATTTTTCTTTTTTAACGATTCTGGGAATGAAAGCGGAACTCCCCTTTAGTTCGTCTCGAAAACAACGTTCCTTTTTTAAACCTATTTTCAAGGAACTCAAAAAAAAAATTCGAAAATTAAAAAAAGAATACAAAAGGAAGTATTTTCGAGTTCGAACAGTTTTGAAAGGAAAAACAAAATTATTTCGAAAGGTTTCAAAAGAAACAAAAGAATGGGTTATCAAAAGTGTTATTTTTCTAAAAAAAAGAATAAAAGACCTTTCAAAAGTAAATCGAATTTTATTATTTCAATTAAGAGAAGTAGAAATATATAAATCGAGTGAAATTAAAGAAGAAGAAGATTCCATAATTAACAATCAGATAATTCACAAATCATTTAGTCAAATTGCATCCGCGAGTTATAAAAATTCTTTATTGACAAAAAAAAAAATAACTCCAAAACTGAATAATCTTAGTCCTAACAAAACAAGTTATAATGCTATAAAATTCCAAAAATGGAAGGTATTAAAAGGCAGAAATGCTCCATTACTCTATAAATTACTCCTTTTTGTAAAATTTTTCATTAAACGAATCCATACAGATCCATTTTTATCTATCATAAATATTGTCCGAATGAATACAGAATTTTTTCTTGAATCAAGAAAAAAAAAATTTGATAAATCAATTTACAACAATGAAAGAAAAGAAAGAAGACTTAATAAAAAAAAGAAAAATCAAATTCCGCTTATTTTTAGTTCGACTAGAAAAAAGTCACTTGATAATAATAATATTAGTAAAAGAAATTCACATATTTTTTATGACTTATCCTCTATATCACAAGCATATGTATTTTACAAATTCTCACAACTCCAGGTTAATGACTCATATAAATTACGATCTGTTCTTCAATATCAAGGAATACCCTTTTTTCTCAAATCTGAAATAAAGGATTTTTTTGAAACACAAGGCACGGTTGATTCGAAATTGAAAGATAAGCAACTTCCGAGTTATGAAATAAATCAATGGAAAAACAGGTTAAGAGGACATTATCAATACGATTTATCTCAGATCATATGGTCTAGATTAATACCAGAAAAACGGCGAAATCCAGTTCATCAGCATCGTATAGCTAAAGCTAATAAGGAAAGTGAAAGCAACCGGCACGAAAAAAACCAATTAATTAATTCGAAAAAAGAAAAAGAATTGAAAGTGAATTTATTATTTAATCAAAAAGAGAATTTTCCAAAATACTATAAATACTATAGATATGGTCTTTTATCATATAAATTTCTTAATTATGAAAAGAAAACGGAATGCTTTTTTTATGGATCTCCGTTTGAAGGAAATAAGAACCAAGAGATTTATTCTAACACACCTAAAGAAACCTTTTTTGATATGCTGAGGAACATCCCTATTAATAATTCTCTAGGAAGGGCCGATAGTCTATATATAGATATGGAAAAAACATTCGATAGAAAATATTTGGATTGGAAAATTCTCAATTTTGATCTTAGACAAAAAGTAAATACTGAGGTCTGGACGACCATTGATACCAATAGGAATCAAAATACTCAAATTCGTACTAATAATTCTCAAATAATTCAGAAAAAAGATCTTTTTTATCTTATGATTCCAGAAAGAAATTCACCAAAATCCTGGCAAGGATTTTTTGATTGGATGGGAATGAATGAAAAAATGTTAAAGCGTTCCATATCGAATCTGGAACTTTGGTTCTTTCCCGAATTGGTGTCACTTTATACTGCATATAAAACGAAACCTTGGTTTATACCAAGCAAATTCTTTTTTTTCAATTTAATCAATTTGAATAGAAATATAAATAATAAAAATAGTAGTGAAAGGAAAAAGATCAACGAAAAAGAAAGAAGAAGTTTTTTGATAGCATCGAATAAAGAGCACCAAAATAAAGAAGAAAGAAAATCCACAAGCAGAGGAGATCTTGGATCCGTCCCCCCCGAACAAACGGATATTGGTGAAAATTATGCAAGATCGGACATGAAAAAGGGGAAAAAGAAAAAACAATACAAAAGTGACACGGACGCAGAACTCGATTTCTTCATGAAACGTTATTTACTTTTTCAATTGAGATCGGACGATATCTTGAATCAAAAAAAAATCAATAATATCAAACTATATTGTTTCCTGCTTAGACTGAGAAATCCAAGACTAATTACTAGATTCTTGATTGAAAAGAAAGAAATTCGTTTCGATATAATGCCGATTCAGAACAATTTACCTCTTACAGAATTGATGAAAAAGGGAGTATTGATTCTAGAACCCATTCGTCTTTCTGGAAAAAAGGACGGACAATTGATTATGTATCAAACCATAGGTATTTCGTTGGTTCATAAGAGTAAGCATCAAACAAATCAAAAATACCAAGAGCAACGATATGTTTCTAAAAAAAAATTGGATGAAGCTATTTCATCACATCAAAGAATAACTGGAAGGAGAGACAAAAATCATTTTGATTTGCTTGTTCCGGAAAATATTTTATCGTTTAGGCATCGTAGAAAATTTCGAATTCGAATTTTTTTCAATTCAAAGACTCGAAATCATGTAGATAAAAATCCATTATTTTGCAACGAAAAGAGCGTAAAAAATATCAGCTACGTTTCAACTGATAATAACTACCTCGATAGAGAGAAAAAGAAATTAATGAAATTTCAACTCTTTCTTTGGGCTAATTATCGATTCGAAGATTTAGTTTGTATGAGTCGTTATTGGTTTGATACCAATAATGGCAGTCATTTCAGTATGTTAAGGATCCATCTGTATCCACGATTGAAAATTTGTGGATAATACACTTTTCTATATATCCTATACTCTATATTACTATATACATATAATAGAATAGAAATAGAGGGTATATGAATATAGGGTATGTGAAAGCAAACAAATACACAGATGGGTCACATGTCAGTATCCAATATGAAATAAATACTTTCTCCATTAAATATTAAATCTCGAAATGAATCAACAGAACCTTCTTTATTTTAGGTCTCAAATTTTCGATGTGAAAGTGGACCAATTCTTTCCTATCTAAATCCAATTAGAAATTGGATTGATTGATTTGAATTCCGAAAATGATGAGTTTCTAAAGAAATCCGGATTAGATTATTGTATATACTCTGCATTAAAATTAATGACATTATTGTTACTGATCATTAAAATCCATATCTGTAAAAAGAGAAAGGGAATTTTTTTATGGTAAAAAATTCATTCATTTCGGTTATTTCTCAAAAAGAAAAGAAAGAAAAGACAGGGTATGCTAAATTTCAAATATTCAGTTTCACCACTAAGATAAGGAAACTTACTTCGCATTTGGAATTGCACAAAAAAGACTCTTCATCTCAGAGAGGTTTGCGAAAGATTTTGGGAAAACGTCAACGACTACTGGCCTATTTATCAAAAAAGAATAGAGAATACTATAACCAATTAATTGGTGAGTTGAATATTCGAGAGAGAAAAACTCGTTAATCTGAAGCGTGATACCATTTGGACTTAGTCGTTTACATTTTGATGAACTTCTTTTAAATTTCAGCAATGCATGGAAGAATGACTTAGGAAAAAACTTATGATTGCGCCAACTATAAGAAAGGACCTCATGATAGTCAATATGGGTCCTCACCACCCATCAATGGACGGTGTTCTTCGACTGATCGTTACTCGTCATGGTGAAGATGTTATTGACTGTGAACCAATATTGGGTTATTTACATAGAGGGATGGAGAAGATTGCGGAAAATCGAACAATTATACAATATTTGCCTTATGTAACGCGTTGGGATTATTTAGCTACTATGTTCACAGAAGCAATAACCGTAAATGGACCCGAGCAGCTAGGAAACATTCAAATACCTAAAAGAGCTAGCTATATCAGAGCTATTATGTTGGAGTTGAGTCGTATCGCCTCCCATCTCTTATGGCTTGGTCCTTTTATGGCAGATATTGGGGCCCTTCTAAACCAAGCCCCCTTCTTCTATATTTTTCGAGAACGAGAGTTGATATATGACCTCTTCGAAGCTCCCACCGGTATGCGTATGATGCATAACTTTTTTCGTATCGGAGGAGTCGCTGCTGATCTACCTCATGGCTGGATAGATAAATGTTTGGATTTTTGCGATTCTTTTTTAACCGGGGTTGCTGAATATCAAAAGCTTATTCCACGGAATCCTATTTTTTTAGAACGCGTTGAAGGCATAGGCATTATTGGTGCCGAAGAAGCACTAAATTGGGGTTTATCAGGGCCAATGTTACGAGCTTCTGGCATACAATGGGATCTTCGTAAAGTTGATCGTTATGAATGTTACAACGAATTTGATTGGGAGATTCAATGGCAAAAAGAGGGGGATTCATTAGCTCGGTATTTAGTACGAATCAGTGAAATGACAGAATCCATAAAAATTATCCAACAGGCTCTGGAAGGAATTCCGGGGGGACCGTATGAGAATTTAGAAATCCGACGCTTTGATCGGATAAAAGATCCTGAATGGAATGGTTTTGAATATCGATTTATTAGTAAAAAACCTTCTCCAACCTTTGAATTGCCCAAACAAGAACTTTATGTAAGAGTTGAAGCCCCAAAAGGGGAATTGGGAATCTTTTTGATAGGAGATCAGAGTGTTTTTCCTTGGAGATGGAAAATTCGACCGCCGGGTTTTATCAACTTGCAAATTCTTCCTCAGTTAGTTAAAAGGATGAAATTGGCTGATATTATGACGATACTAGGTAGCATAGATATCATTATGGGAGAAGTTGATCGTTGAAATGATAAGTGATACAACAGAAATACAAGCTATCTATTCTTTTTCGAGATTGGAATCCTTAAAAGAAGTCTATCGGATCATATGGGCGCTTGTCCCTATTTTCACTCTTGTATTAGGAATCACACTAGGTGTACTAGTAATTGTTTGGTTAGAAAGAAAAATATCTGCAGGGATACAACAACGTATTGGACCCGAATACGCCGGGCCTTTGGGAATTTTTCAAGCTCTAGCAGATGGTACAAAACTACTTTTCAAGGAGAATCTTATTCCATCTAGAGGGGATACTCGTTTATTCAGTATCGGTCCGGCTATAGCAGTCATATCCATTTTACTAAGTTACTCAGTAATTCCTTTTAGCTATCGCTTTATTCTAGCCGATCTTAGTATTGGTGTTTTTTTATGGATCGCCATTTCAAGTCTTGCCCCCGTTGGACTTTTGATGTCGGGATATGGATCAAATAATAAATATTCTTTTTTAGGTGGATTAAGGGCTGCTGCTCAATCAATTAGTTATGAAATACCATTAATTCTATGTGTATTATCAATATCTCTACGTGCGATTCGGTGAGACATAAGAATTCCCCTATTTCTTTTTTTTCTAGGAAGAGAGTTAAATGAGTTGAATATCCATTTTTTTTATTCATCATTGGGATGGATGGACTAAACCAGATAGTTGTATGAGTGAAATAAAACGGCTTACAAATTTGCTGTTAAAGAAATTCAATCTCATTTCCTATGTACAAGAATTAAGTGAAAGCAAACATAAGCAGCCAAGACTGTTTACTCCAAGATTGATTGATTGTTCATTATGCCTTGAAAGAGGCTCAAAAGATCAACTTTTTGGGGTTTTTACTAGCTATTACCATATATGTATTACCAATTCAAAAAATGAGTGGATGGTTAGAAAGACCAAGATACACAAAGGATTAGTAATGGAGATTCTGTAAATTATCTATATAGGATATTTCTTTTTCTTTATAGAAAATAAATTGGAATTGGGGCTTTAAGTTGGTAGAAATGATTAAGAAGTACTCCCCAAGGTTTCGATCCAGAGTATTTCCTATCCACCGATTAAGTAAATAACTATCAAGAACGAAGAAATCTTTTACTTTTGGGTAATGCCCTTTTTTATTAGAAATTATTAGAAAGGAGAATAGGAACGAAATAAAATCGAAAGGCTAGAATTGCAAAAGCGGATCTTTTTTTATTCAAAGATAAAGTTATTAATCAATAAAGAAAAATGAAAATTCTTAAAAGATGAGATCAATTCAGAAGCACTATTTTACTAGAAATCTAGCAGACGGAATTCCATTGGTCTAATTCTAGGATTTACGATAAGAGTTTGACTCTCTATTGATCCTACACAAACATATCAAGAAAGATATCAAGATAAATAAAGTTGAAAGGTCCTTAGATTTATTTGTGATCTCTGAGGAGCCGTATGAGGTGAAAATCTCATGTACGGTTCTGTAATAGCGGCGAGAACTGTGATGTTTTCATCGACTGTGATTATCTAACAGTTCAAGTACAGTTGATGTAGTTGAAGTACAGTCACAATATGGTTTTTGGGGATGGAATTTGTGGCGTCAACCCATAGGGTTTATCGTTTTTCTAATTTCTTCTCTAGCCGAGTGTGAGAGATTGCCTTTTGATTTACCCGAAGCAGAAGAAGAATTAGTAGCAGGTTATCAAACCGAATATTCAGGTATCAAATTTGGTTTATTTTATGTTGCGTCGTATCTAAATCTACTAGTTTCTTCATTATTTGTAACAGTTCTTTACTTGGGGGGTTGGAATCTTTCTATTCCATACATATTCACTACTGAGCTTTTTGACATAAATAAAAGAAGTCAAGTTTTTGGAACAATAATCGCTATCTTTATTACATTAGTTAAAACCTATTTGTTCTTGTTCATTTCTATTGCAACAAGATGGACTTTACCGAGATTGAGAATGGACCAACTATTAAATCTTGGATGGAAATTTCTTTTACCTATTTCTCTAGGTAATCTATTATTAACAACTTCGTTCCAACTTCTTTCGCTCTAAAGGAATAGAATATTCTATTTTCACAACTTGTCTCAAACAAGAGAAAGAAACAAGTCAAATTATTTATAGATATTCTGGTATGTTCCCTATGCTAACTCAGTTCTTGAATTCTGGTCAACAAACAATCCGAGCGGCCAGGTACATTGGTCAGGGTTTCATGATTACCCTGTCCCATGCAAATCGTTTACCTGTAACTATTCAATACCCCTACGAAAAATTGATCACACCGGAGCGTTTCCGAGGCCGAATTCACTTTGAATTTGATAAATGCATTGCTTGTGAAGTATGTGTTCGTGTATGTCCTATAGATCTCCCCGTTGTAGATTGGAAATTGGAAACTAATATTCGAAAGAAACGACTGCTTAATTACAGTATTGATTTTGGAATCTGTATATTTTGTGGTAATTGCGTTGAATATTGTCCAACAAATTGTTTATCAATGACTGAAGAATATGAACTTTCTACTTATGATCGCCACGAATTGAATTATAATCAAATTGCTTTAGGGCGGTTACCGGTGTCAATAATTGATGATTACACAATTCGAACAATTTCTTCGAATTCATCTCAAATAAATCAAATAAAAAATGGATCAAATTCGTGATTCAAAAACCATTTACAAATTGAAAATCAAAATAGCTTTTTGATCTAAAGGAATGAGGTTTTTGCTTGGTCAAGAACGGTTGGTTGGCAAGAATCGTGACTTCGTTTTGATTGAAAATCGATTTCGATTCGAATAATGATTTCAAAATGGATAGTTTCAACCTCTGCTTTTAAGAAGAAGTGTAGCCTGATAACTGTATTTCCATCAATCCACACCACTCCCCATTGAAATTTCATTCAATTAAGAAATATCCTAAAAATATTAGGATAACTTCTTTTTTCCTGGTCAGGTCAAAAGGGCATGAAATTTTTCGATTTTTTCTCTAAAAAATGGATTTACCTGGACCAATACATGATTTTCTTTTAGTCTTTCTGGGATCGGGTCTTATATTTGGAAGTCTGGCAGTAGTATTATTTCGGAATCCAATTTTTTCGGCTTTTTCATTGGGATTGGTTCTTTTTTGTATATCCTTATTCTATATTCTATCGAACTCCTATTTTGTAGCTGCCGCGCAGCTCCTTATTTATGTGGGAGCTATCAATGTTTTAATCATTTTTGCTGTAATGTTTATGAATGGTTCAGAATATTACAAAGATTTTCATCTTTGGACCGTCGGGGATCGAGTTACTTCAATGGTTTGTACAAGTCTTTTTATTTCACTAATCACTACTATTCTAGATACGTCTTGGTATGGGATCCTTTGGACTACAAAATCAAATCTGATTCTAGAACAAGATTTGATAAGTAATAGTCAAAAAATCGGAATTCATTTATCAACCGATTTTTTTCTTCCATTTGAACTCATTTCAATAATTCTTTTAGTCGCTTTAATAGGTGCAATTGCTATAGCCCGTCAATAATAAACCTTTCAAACGAGTAATTAAAATCGTGTAAAAGGAATGTTCTAATCGTTTTATCAATTACCAGTCTATATCTCTTGTTTTATTCCATACTTGTTAGAATCAAATTGAATCGCTTGAATTATTCTTCAGATTGAAACGAATCAAGATTGATAAGGAGTTGCTTAATGATGCTCGAACATATACTTGTTTTGAGTGCCTATTTATTTTCTATTGGTGTCTATGGATTGATCACAAGTCGAAATATGGTTAGAGCTCTTATGTGTCTTGAACTTATATTAAATTCCGTTAATATAAATTTTGTAACATTTTCTGATATTTTTGATAGTCGTCAATTAAGAGGAGACATTTTCTCAATTTTTGTTATAGCTATTGCAGCCGCTGAAGCAGCCATCGGGTCGGCTATTGTTTCATCAATTTATCGTAACAGAAAATCAACTCGTATTAACCAATCCAATTTATTGAATAAATAGTATTAATTATTTAAAAGGAACTGGAATATTCATAAATTGGTTCAAATTTGCGGGTTTGATATGGGTAAGATAAGTTCGCGGTTGTAAAAATAAAAACATAAGAAATCAAAGTATTTCGGCCTTCGCTCAAAACCAATTCGGAAGCAGATTGGTTCTGATCACTCATCGATTCGTCTGGTATCTAAATATAGGATTCATTTAGAAGTTAGTTTACTAGACCGAAAATTTATGACGTTCAAAAATGTATAGATCCAATGTCACATTCAGTAAAGATTTATGATACATGTATAGGATGTACTCAATGTGTCCGAGCGTGCCCCACTGATGTATTAGAAATGATACCCTGGAACGGATGTAAAGCTAAACAAATCGCGTCCGCTCCAAGGACCGAGGACTGTGTTGGTTGTAAGAGATGTGAATCCGCCTGTCCAACGGATTTCTTGAGTGTTCGAGTTTATTTATGGCATGAAACAACTCGCAGTATGGGTCTAGCTTATTGATACGTTCCGTAAAACTCTACTTGACTCCATTTTCGTGTTTTTTTTTACCGACAAAACCGGTGCTCAAAATCAAATTCAACTATTTTGAGCACCGGTTTTTCCGGCCCAAGTGTATCTTGTCTTTACCACGAATCATTTTCCTTGCTTAACAATAATTGTAGTTTTGCCTATATTTATGGGTTCCTTAATTTTCTTTATTCCACATAGAGGAAATAGATCAATTCGTTGGTATACAGTAGGTATTTATAATTTAGAACTTCTTTTAACGACTTATGCATTCTGTTATCATTTCCAATCGGATGATCCATTAATCCAACTAGTAGAAGATTATAAATGGATCGATTTTTTTGATTTCCATTGGAGATTAGGAATAGATGGACTCTCTATAGGACCCATTTTACTGACGGGATTCATCACCGCTTTAGCTACTTTAGCGGCTTGGCCGGTTACTCGAGATTCGCGATTATTTCATTTCCTGATGTTAGCAATGTACAGTGCACAAATAGGATTATTTTCTTCTCGAGACCTTTTACTTTTTTTCCTCATGTGGGAGTTAGAATTAATTCCCGTTTATCTACTTGTATCTATGTGGGGAGGAAAAAAACGTCTGTATTCGGCTACTAAATTGATTTTGTACACGGCAGGAGGTTCTGTTTTTCTTTTAATGGGAGTTCTGGGTATCGGTTTATATGGTTCTACTGAACCAACATTAAATTTGGAAACATTAACCAACCAGACTTATCCTGTGGTCTTGGAACTAATATTATATATTGGATTCTTTATTTCTTTTGCTGTTAAATTGCCAATTATACCCCTACATACATGGTTACCAGATACCCATGGAGAAGCACATTATAGTACTTGTATGCTTCTAGCCGGAATCTTATTAAAAATGGGGGCGTATGGATTAGTTCGCATCAATATGGAATTATTCCCTCATGCTCATTCTATATTTTCTCCTTGGTTTATGATAGTAGGCGCAATGCAAATAATCTATGCAGCTTCAACATCTATTGGTCAACAGAATTTCAAAAAAAGAATAGCCTATTCCTCTGTATCTCATATGGGGTTCATAATTATAGGAATAGGTTCGATCACCGATATGGGACTAAACGGAGCCCTTTTACAAATAATCTCTCATGGATTTATTGGTGCTGCACTCTTTTTCTTGGCCGGAACGACTTATGATAGAATACGTCTTCTTTATCTTGACGAAATGGGTGGAGTAGCTATCCCAATGCCAAAAATATTCACAATGTTCAGTAGCTTTTCGATGGCCTCCCTTGCATTACCAGGCATGAGTGGTTTTTTTGCCGAATTAATAGTCTTTTTGGGGCTAATTACTAGTCCAAAATATCTTTTAATGACAAAACTGCTAATTACTTTTGTAATGTCAATTGGAGTGCTATTAACTCCTATTTATTTATTATCTATGTTACGCCAGATGTTCTATGGATACAAGATATTTAATGTTCCGAACTCTTATTTTTTTGATTCGGGACCACGAGAGCTCTTTCTTTCCATCTCCATTTTTTTACCCGTACTAGGTATTGGTATGTACCCCGATTTCGTTCTTTCATTATCAGTTGAAAAAATGGAAGTTATTCTATCGAATTATTTTTCTAGATAGTTTTTTGAAATAAAGAAACAAAAAAAATCGTCTCATTTGATTTGAAAAGTGTTCCTTGTCCAATGACAAAAAGAAAAGAGGGCTTTTTCTTCTTCTCTTAAGTTAAGGAAAAAAATGAAATTTGAACTGGCGAGAACCCCGTGAATGACTATAGTCATTCACGGGGTTCTCGCCAGTTCATCCAAAATTTTTTATCTGATATGTGTTGTAAACCTTTCGATTCCTATTCGTAAGTCGTAAGAACCGCTTTTGAATTCAATTCGATGGTAATGTAAATGAACCATAACTATGTAGTCCTATTCCTAATAGATTGACCCCCAAATAACATATCCAAATTATAAGAAAGCCAATAGACCCTACAATTGCCGAATTTGTACTCTTAAATTTGCGATTTGTTCGAGTATGTAAATAACTCGCAAATACGATCCAAGTAATAAAAGCCCAAGTTTCTTTTGGGTCCCAACTCCAATAGGATCCCCATGCTTCGTTGGCCCATACTGCTCCAGAAAGTATTCCTATGGTTAAAAAGAGAAATCCTAGACTAATAAACCGATAACTCCAATAATCCAATTCTTGAATCAATTGTGACCTGTAATAATTCTTCGGAGAAAAAAAAGAACTATTTTCGAAAACATTTTTTCCTTCCTTCATATATTCCATTTCACCGACGAAAAATGACTCATTTAAATTTAAAAAATTTTTCCTTGCAGGAAAAAACTTTCTCCTTTTTCGAACTGTAATGACTAGAACCGATACGGATAATAATGATCCCCATAAAAGGGCTGCATAGCCTAATATCATCATACTTACGTGCATTATGAGCCATTCGGATTGAAGAGCAGGTACTAAGGTTGTGGATTCGTGTATTTCAGCAAAAAGGCTCGAAGTAGCAAAGCCTTGAGTCAAAATAGCACTTGGACCTATTATTAGGCTTAGAAGGTTTTTCTTTTTTTTTAAATACGGAACTATATGAATAAGGGAAAAACTCCACGAAAGAAAGATTAATGATTCATATAGATTGCTTAAGGGAAAATGCCCCGAATAAATCCAACGAGTTATTAATAATCCTGTTATACATAAAAAAGTTATTATCAGGCCTTTTTTGTATGAATCATATAGTTTTCCAATTTCATCGACTAAAAAGGTTATCAAATAAATTGTAATTATAATTGAAACAATCGAAAAAGAAATATGAGTTAATATATGCTCTAAGGTTGAAAATATCATAAAAAAAAAGAGTCCCTTAATTCGAATTAGAAAATAGAAATAGGAAATTGAATTCATTATAGGATCTAGTTACCTTGTTTTAGCAGATGAGATGCCGCCACTCGGACTCGAACCGAGATGCTCTAGCACTGCTTCCTAAGAGCAGCGTGTCTACCGATTTCACCATAGCGGCTTGTCTTGAACTCATAATAACCTAGGAAGAGAAAATCGTCTAGATTTATTAATTGGGTGCAATATTTTTTACAAATTGATGAAAATTTTTTCTTCAAATAGGTGTTTGAAGGTTCATTTTTTTCGTTTAGGATTTTCGCTTTTTTTGTATTTTAGACTTCCCTTGACTTGAATTCTTGGAAAAATGGATAGTTCCACTATTTTTGTACCAAATTGATTCATGAGGAAAATAATACCCCCGCCTTGAAATAGACTAAAAAAGTGGAGTATCTTGTGTTAACAAAAAAGAAAGTATTTTTTTGAATTTGGAAAGGTAAAAAAAAGAATTTATTATACACCAAATTCCATTTCCTATTGAGTTAATAAAGAGGAAATGGAATTCGGGAATTTCATTTTCGAAAGGGGGTCAAATTTCGAATCAGGCTGATTCAAATTATTCCAACGTGTTATGCTTTATTACGTATTTTATTTGTTTGTCGCACAAAAACTTTTCGAATTCCCGGTAGAAAGAGATTTTCCTAAGGAAAACGCTTTTAACGCTGCCCAATATCCCTTTCTTTTCCAAAAATTTTTACGAATACGCTTTTTTGATGCAGAAATGCGTTTTTTTGGAACTGCCATTTAAATAAGAATTAAGAGATTACTAGCTGGATGTGAAAGACATCTAGTGTTGAAAAAAGATCTGCGCTTTTCTATTTTTCTAAAAACAGAAAAGAATAAATAATAAAAGCGAAATAACTGAAAAAATTGCAGTAAATATTACAAAAAAAAAAAAAAAGAAAACAAAAGAAGAATATTCTTAGTAATTTGGTAAACTCAGGAAAAATATGCTTGATTTCACTTGAATTTTCAAATTTGAAGTAGACGGATAATCAATCTCTTTCATTTGACCAATTGGAACTTCTTGATTTGAATATTTGAAGTATTTAGCCGAAACTCCGAATGAATAAGAATAAGTAGAAAAAGAAAGAAAAATGACAAAATTCTATTTAAGTTAGGTTAACTTAGTGCATATCTTTACCCCTTTATGGATATTGAGTCCTTTCAATTCAAAGGGGGTAAGGCCCGGTGAATCGGAAACAATTAATATTAATTAAGAATTAAAAAACTTTTTTTATGGAACAGGCATATCAATATGGGTGGATCATACCTTTCGTTCTGCTTCCAGTTCCTATGTTAATAGGAGTGGGACTTCTTCTTTTTCCGACAGCAACAAAAAATATTCGTCGTCTGGGGACTCTTCCGACTATTTTATTGTTAAGTATAGTCATGATTTTTTCAACTACTCTTTCTATTGCGCAAATAAATAGGAGTTCTATCTATCAATATGTATGGTCTTGGACACTCGATAATGATTTTTCTTTAGAATTCGGCTACTTGATCGATCCACTTACTTCTATTATGTTAATGTTAATCACTACTGTTGGAATTACGGTTCTTATTTATAGTGATAATTATATGGCTCACGATCAAGGATACTTGAGATTTTTTGCTTATCTGAGTTTTTTCAG